AAATCGGTTCAAAACAAAATTCTTTTTTTTTTTATTGCAATTTTGATATAAATAATATTAGATATAAATAATACTAAAAAAAAAATACAGATTCGGGCCATCATTAATTATTTGCGATTAATTATTTGAGATAGTATTTTAGTACACATACATATGTATATAAAGTTAGCCTTTCAAAAGTTTAGACGAAAAGATTTTACTAATGCACAGCAAAGTAGTCAACTCCATTTGTTAGAACAGCTTCCATTGAGTCTCTGCACCTATCCTTTTTTTTATTCCGTCTTTATGTATATGTATGAACCTTGTTTTGTTTTTGGAAAACAGGATTTGGCTCAGGATTGCCCATTTTAAATTCCAGGGTTTCTCTGAATTTGAAAGTTATCACTTAGTAAGTTTCCATACTAAGGCTCAATCCAATTAAGTCCGTAGCGTCTACCAATTTCGCCATATCCCCCCTTTTTTATATTAAGATCGATCTTATTATGCTGCTATTCTTTTTTTTCTTTCATTTATAATCTATCGGAACTGTAGAAGTTATTAAATTAAAAAAAAAAAAGAATTCCTATAAAAGTCTTTCTATTTGTATTTGATTTCTTGTCTATCTTCTTTCATCTCGATCGGAGACTCCTATTTGGTCTAATCCGAAATGATTCTAACATTTCTGTATCCGCAATTCAATATAGATATATACCACATTTATTATATATGCCTCTTCCCCTCTCATTTTTCTCATGCAATTTGGGATACTCGAACGGTCGATTCTTTTCTTTTTTGTTTTGCTATTCTATATTAATTATGTATATTAATTTTGAATAACTAAGAATAAAAAAAAAACTAACTACGATTCGAGTAGTTTACTAAATTCCCGTGCATGTACAATTTCGATGTACAATTTCGGTTGTTATTCTTATGTAGGCCCGCTTAGCTCAGAGGTTAGAGCATCGCATTTGTAATGCGATGGTCATCGGTTCGACTCCGATAGCCGGCTTTTCATTATTTGTTTGATTTTTTTACTTGATTGATAATGTTTTTTTGACATCAAAGAATATTGAAAAAGCTTCTTCCCCTTTTTTCTAAGAATCACCGATTATATTATTATGTGGGAGAAATTTTCCATTATGAATAGAAAAGTTAAAGCTCTCCAGAAAAACATTATTATTGTATATACAATAACGTCTGGGAGAGAATCCATCTCATTAGTCTTTGTAGTATAATATTTCATGCCCCCCATTTATCATATTTATCCTTTAGTTCAGTTTTAATATGAAATTTCAATAAAATAAGCGAAATAAGGAGTTTTTATGTCACGTTACCGAGGGCCTCGTTTCAAAAAAATACGCCGTCTGGGGGCTTTGCCGGGACTAACTCGTAAAAGGCCTAGAGCCGTAAGCGATCTTAGAAATCAATCGCGTTCCGGTAAAAAATCTCAATATCGTATTCGTTTAGAAGAAAAACAAAAATTGCGTTTTCATTATGGTCTTACAGAACGACAATTACTTAAATACGTTTGTATCGCCGCAAAAGCAAAAGGGTCAACGGGTCAGGTTTTACTACAATTAATCGAAATGCGTTTGGATAACATCCTTTTTCGATTAGGTATGGCGTCAACTATTCCTCGAGCCCGCCAATTAGTTAACCATAGACATATTTTAGTTAATGGTCGTATAGTAGATATACCAAGTTATCGCTGCAAACCTCGAGATATTATTACAGTGAAGGATGAACAAAAATCTAGAGCTATGATTCAAAACCATCTTGATTCATCCGCCCAGGAGGAATTGCCAAAACATTTGACTTTTCAACCATTCCAACACAAAGGATTGGTCAATCAAATAATAGATAGTAAATGGATTGGCTTGAAAATAAATGAATTATTAGTCGTAGAATATTATTCTCGTCAGACTTAAACCTAACTAAAATAATAAATAATCTAAAATAATAAAATAATAAAATAAAGGTTCGGACAATTTTGCCCCCTGGTTCCTAAGTAAATATAAGCGTGGGGGGGGGCTTTTCTCCCATTCATATATCATATATCATATTAGGGGTAGAGATATTTTTATCCTTTGACCACTCTTTACAGTCTTTTTTGTACCGCAGAAATGAGGAATACAGACTTTATTTATAGGAAAGGTGGGAATAAAGGTATCCATTCTTATGTGATTTGATATATTTCAGTCAGTAACATTGATAAATTAGATGAAGGTACGGAAAGAGAGGGATTCGAACCCTCGGTAAACAAAAAAAGCCTACATAGCAGTTCCAATGCTACGCCTTGAACCACTCGGCCATCTTTCCTACATAACGATTCTGGACCAGAAACCGAGTAAATCGCGAGTCATTCATATTACATTATTGGATAGGTGCGGTATGTACAATCTAATTTTAACTATAACTAAAAAAACGAAAAAAAAAAAGAGAAACCACCCGTTCGAGTCCTCCCTATCCATTGATTTAAGCCGGTCTAGTTATCAGAAAGGGATGCGCGCGCTGTCTACGAATATATCTTTATTGTTTTTAACAAATTTAACAAAGAATTTTTCAAAAAAAAATTCTCTTTATTCCTCAGCGACTTTTATTTGATTAAAATTCAAAGTTTTCTATTTTTATAGTTAGTTTCTATTTTTTTTTTTTTCTGAGTCAAGTCTCTTTTTATGTTATTTTGTACTGTACAATTCCTTTTTTGTGGGGTCGTTTTCTCACGAGAGGTAATAAAAATAAATTATAAAATGGATTGAGTGCTACCTATGCCTAGATCCCGGATAACTGGAAATTTTATTGATAAGACCTTTTCAATTGTAGCCAATATCTTATTACGAATAATTCCGACAACTTCAGGAGAAAAAGAGGCATTTACCTATTACCGAGATGGTGTGATTTGATTTTTGATTTTTTTTACTTAACTTAACTTACCACTATCAAGTCTGAGGAAAAAAAAAGATTAGTCGGGATAGAAAGATTTGAAATAACTCTACGCCTGGTGAAGGTGAAGTTTATAAATAAAACAATTCCTTCTGTTGTGTATTCCCGATTAATGCAGCCTCAGATGCTTCAATTGTCGATTCTAGCATTGAGCGAAAGGTTGAACCTAGAACTATGGTTCTGTATTGCAGGTTAACCCAATTCCACTAGTACCATATAAATAGGCAGCATAGAGGAAGAAGCACTACGTCTAGGAATCAACAACACGAAAACTTTGTTATAAATTATCCCTTTTCTTTATTGGGATCAAACTAAGAACAATGGTTGGGACAACAGGCATCCATCTCGTTCGTACTTTGAATACCCATATAACCATCGAAGACTGTTGAAGTGACTAATTCCTAGAAATTAAGAGACGTTGAGGACAAAGAAATTGTTGGAGTTAACTTAACATTTTTATCTAGTACTGACGCGCTCGATGTTACGAAAAGATCTTTTGCAGTAAGGTTGGCTAGAGATTTCTTGTAAAAACACTAGCCCCGTTCAGTTCATAATGAGAATATTTTACTGCCTTTTGATTCACTGTATTATTCTCATTATGCACATAGGGGAGGAGCCGTATGAGATGAAAATCTCACGTACGGTTCTGGAACGGAGATTCTTTAAATTGAATAACGACCGTAACGGATGTCCGCCCAATCTGAAGGAAATTATGCGGAAGCTTTACAGAATTATTATGAAGCTATGCGCCTAGAAATTGATCCCTATGACCGAAGTTATATACTCTATAATATAGGCCTTATTCACACAAGTAATGGAGAACACACAAAAGCTTTGGAATATTATTTTCGGGCACTAGAACGAAACCCTTTCTTACCACAAGCTTTTAACAATATGGCCGTGATCTGTCATTACGTGCGACTATCTCCACTATAGAAAGAAAAAGAAAGAGCCAAATCCACTAGTAAAAAAAAAATAGGCTTTCTACATATACATCGTCAAAAAGAACGATTTTTATCAGCTGTAGCAAAGAAAGAAACTTCATAGAAGTCAAAATAGGAAGAAAAAAAAAATAGGCTTATATACTTTATTCTATGGATAAAGGATCTAATTGATAGAGGAAGTACCGTAAAGATCAACTAGCGAGATTTTTGGCCGATACACTAAGAACTGCTTCCTTATGTCTTATGTCATAATATGAGACATACTTTAGGAATCAACTTATGTAACAGAGACGATCACCTAAAGTATTGAGCAGCGGTGCAGCATCAGATCCCAAAGATAGTAAGTCCTTTCTTTCTTATGAGGAAGGGTCTTTTTCAAAGATTCTATATAAAATGGATCTATTTCTATATGAAAGCGAGATAGTTACCTTTCAGAAAATTCTAATGATAGTAGAATGCCTACGCTTTATTCTTCTGAGGGTGGGAGAAAAGATAAAACAAAACGGATTATTAATCAAATCAAAATTCAAATTCGAAACTCATGTAATTAACCCCCTTTGGTTAACTCGAGAAAAAAAAAAGGGGGGAGGTACCAAAACAATTGACTACGGAGCCGTATGAGGTAGGAAACTCTCAAGTACGGTTCTAAGGAAAGGAATTTACTCGCCTATTCCGACCGAGGAGAACAGGCCATTCGTCAGGGAGATTCCGAAATTGCAGAGGCGTGGTTCGATCAAGCCGCTGAGTATTGGAAACAAGCTATAGCGCTTACTCCTGGAAATTATATCGAAGCACAGAATTGGTTGAAGATTACAAGGCGTTTTCAATAAGCTAAGAACACTCTCTTTGAGTATTTTTCTTATTTTATTTATTATTATTTAGTTTTATTATTTTTTATTTTCTATTTATTTATTATTTTGTTATACCCCTTTCTAAGATCTAAACCTTTTATAAAATCTAAAACCTTTCTTTTTCGTCTGGTATTTCATTATTTCATAGGAATAAAAGAAAAAGATATAAAGTACAGGAGAGACTATATCTTTTTTATGTTTTATATTTTTCCTTTTTCTTAATAAAACGAATACCAGATATCCTTGAATGGCTAAATAGAGATAGTAGAATGTCGTTTAGTAA